AGGATTCAATGCAGACTTTGATGGGGATCAAATGGCTGTTCATGTACCTTTATCTTTGGAAGCGCAAGCGGAGGCTCGTTTACTTATGTTTTCTCATATGAATCTCTTTTCTCCGGCTATTGGAGATCCCATTTCGGTACCAACCCAAGATATGCTTATTGGACTCTATGTATTAACGATCGGGAATCGTCGAGGTATTTGTGCAAATAGGTATAATCCATGGAATCGCATAAACTATCAAAATGAAACAGTTAATGATTATAAGTATAAATATACTACGAAAGAGAAAGAGCCCTATTTTTGTAGTTCCTATGATGTACTTATAGTTTATCAGCAGAAACGAATCAATTTAGATAGTCCTTTGTGGCTTCGGTGGCGACTAGATCAACGTGTCATTGCCTCAAGAGAAGTTCCTGTCGAAGTTCAATATGAATCTTTGGGTACCTATCATGAAATTTATGGGCACTATCTAATAGTAAGACGTATAAAAAAACAAACCCTTTGTATATACATCCGAACCACTGTTGGTCATATTTCTTTTTCTCGAGAAATAGAAGAAGCCATACAGGGGTTTTGTCAGGCCTACTCATACGGTACCTAAGCTAAGGAATTATGTAATACCGCGGGAATTTGGATCTCTCCGGTTCAACTGGAATCATAATTCCTTAATTTCTACATGAATCGAGATCCAGTAAAGGAGGTCTTCGAATCACTGACTCAAACCCATTGGCGAATCCTACTCAGCGGAATAGAGAAGTACTTATGGCAGAATGGGCTGATCTGTTCTTTTACAATAAAGCGATAGATGGGTCTGCCATGAAACGACTTATTAGCAGATTAATAGATCACTTCGGAATGGCATATACATCGCACACCCTGGATCAAGTAAAGACTCTGGGTTTCCAGCAAGCCACTGCTACATCCATTTCATTAGGAATTGATGATCTTTTAACAGTACCTTCTAAGGGGTGGCTAGTCCAAGATGCTGAACGACAAAGTTTCATTTTAGAAAAGCACCATCATTATGGGAATGTACACACAGTAGAAAAATTACGCCAATCCATTGAGATATGGTATGCTACAAGTGAATATTTGAGACAAGAAATGCATCCTAATTTTAGGATGACTGATCCTTCTAATTCAGTCCATATAATGTCCTTTTCGGGAGCTAGAGGAAATGCATCTCAGGTACACCAATTAGTAGGTATGAGAGGATTAATGTCGGATCCCCAAGGACAAATGATTGATTTACCGATTCAAAGCAATTTACGCGAAGGACTTTCTTTAACGGAATATATCATTTCCTGCTACGGAGCCCGCAAAGGAGTTGTGGATACTGCTGTACGAACATCAGATGCTGGATACCTCACGCGTAGACTTGTTGAAGTAGTTCAACACATTGTTGTACGTAGAACAGATTGTGGCACTACCCGAGGCATTTCCGTGAGTCCTAGAAATGGGATGACGGAAAGAATTTGGGTCCAAACACTAATTGGTCGTGTATTAGCATACAATATATATATGGGCCTACGTTGCATTGCCGCTCAAAATAAAGATATTGGGGTTGGACTTGTCACTCGATTCATAACCTTTCGAACACAACCAATATATATTCGAACCCCCTTTCTTTGCAGGAGTATATCTTGGATCTGTCGATTATGTTATGGTCAGAGTCCCACTCATGGCGACCTGGTCGAATTAGGAGAAGCAGTAGGTATTATTGCGGGTCAATCAATCGGCGAACCGGGGACTCAACTAACATTAAGAACCTTTCATACCGGTGGAGTATTCACAGGTGGTACTGCAGAACATGTACGAGCTCCTTTTAAGGGAAAAATAAAATTCAATGAGGATTTGGTTCATCCCACACGTACACGTCATGGGCATCCTGCTTTTCTATGTTATATAGACCTGTATGTAACTATTGAGAGTCACGATATTCTACATAATGTGAATATTCCACCCAAAAGTTTTCTTTTAGTTCAAAATGATCAATATGTAGAATCAGAACAAGTGATTGCTGAGATTCGCGCTGGAACATCCACTTTCAATTTTAATAAAGTTAAAGAGAAAGTTCGAAAACATATTTATTCTGACTCAGAGGGAGAAATGCACTGGAGTACCGATGTGTACCATGCACCTGAATATAAATATGGTAATGTTCATCTCTTACCCAAAACAAGTCATTTATGGATATTATCAGGAGCTCTGTGCAGATCCAGTATAGTGCCTTTTTCGCTCCACAAGGATCAAGATCAAATGAATGTTCATTCTGTTGAACGGAGATCTATTTCTGACCTCTCCGTGACTAATGATCAAGTGAGACACAAATTGTTTAGTTCGAATCCTTACGGTAAAAAGGGGGGGGTTCTTGATTATTCAGGACCTGATCGAATCATATCCAACGGTCATTGGAATTTCATATATCCTACCATTCTCCACGAGAATTCTGATTTATTGGCTAAGAGGCGAAGAAATAGATTTATCATCCCATTCCAAT